TGGTTTTATATAAAATTTTAAATCGATAAAGAGGCTTCCTTGGGGAAAATTAGGAATTTAATTAAAAATCATTGTTTTAATATATTAAAAAGATGCATTTTGGGTGTAGATACCCATTACTTTAGGGCCCAAGAATTTCTGTTTTTGAGGGGTTTGCAGAAGTGTTAGTGATCCCTGGAGTTTAGGGGGGGGGGGGTTTAACGACCAAAAACCCCCAAGGGGGGGTCGATATATCAATTTTAGGGGAAAAAATCACATATTATGCTCATGAGATCAGTTATGCAATTCATAAGTTTAAGTCTTTAAATACCTCAACATTATTCCTTGCGTGCGGGATATTAGTACCACCTTAGTTACAGGACTTCAACGTGCACTGTGAAATGACCACGAAAAGCTAAGAAATAAAAAAAAACCCCTTGCACCTGTGGAGAGAAGGCCCGGCATGGGGAGTCATCTCGCCATCTGATCGCCACCATTAACTTATGCAAGCGTCGATGAACGTCAGTGTATTAAGCTTTTTGATGGCCCTGAAATAGGAACCAGATGCCAGTAATAGATCATTTTGTGTGACCCCCACAATTTTTGTCCCTGACCCTCAATAAACGAATGCATTAAGATATAATAGGTTGGTCGGTTCTTATTGGGTAATTTTTTGAGGAACAAGGGATGCTGGGTACTTGGTATATATTTATTGAGTAAAATGTTTGCTAGATCTTGATTTTTTGTCATTAAGTAATGCAAAAGGGGTTTGAAACATGTTTTGTTGTTAAATAGTTGAATAGAGTATGATTGCTTGATTGTTGAATATAAATGTATGCTGTAATTACATTTATGTACTATACCATGGGTATATATGTAAATGTATGGTGTATAATCAATGGTAGTTCTATAGTCCTAGATATATGCTGTATATAAATATATGTATATGTACATATATGTACTATTCAGAGAATAGTTTAAATGGAGAATGTTAGCTTTGGGAGTTGATAGTAAGGGTTAAAATCCCTTTTCTCTGAGCAATAGGGAGGAGTCTAACCTCCGACGTTCGGCTTACAAAACCGATGCTCTGAAACTGAGCTACTAGTGCATTGTCAGCCTAATACTTTGTTTTCCATTGCTGCTGCTGTGGGGATAATTACTAGGAAAAGGGAGAAGTAGGTGAGAGATGCAATTTGACCAATAATAATATAAGGCTCTTCAACTGGTATACCGCCGATTCACGTGAGGATTACTACGTTTGCAATAAGTGCTCAGAATAGGAATTGGGTTACTGGTCGGAAGGTTAGGCTCCGTTGTTTAGAAGTGTGGAGTATGGGGACAACTATGAGGACTAGAATTGAGGCCAGGAGGGCAAGGACTCCTCCTAGTTTATTAGGAATGGAGCGTAGAATAGCATACGCAAATAAGAAGTATCATTCGGGCTTGATATGGGGTGGGGTAACTAAAGGGTTTGCAGGGGTAAAGTTGTCTGGGTCTCCAAGCAGGTTGGGGGCAAATAATGCTAGACAAGTTAATAGAATAATTACGCCCGCAAATCCTAGAAGGTCTTTGTAAGAGAAGTATGGATGGAAAGAAATTTTGTCCGTGTCGGAGTTTAGGCCGAGAGGGTTGTTTGAGCCTGTTTCATGTAGGAAGAGGAGGTGTAGTATAGTTATGGCGGCTACGATAAAAGGAAGGAGGAAGTGGAAAGCGAAGAAGCGGGTTAGGGTTGCGTTGTCAACTGAAAATCCGCCTCAAATTCATTGGACGAGTGTCCCGCCGATGTAGGGGACGGCAGACAGAAGGTTGGTAATGACAGTTGCTCCTCAAAAGGACATTTGTCCTCAAGGGAGGACATACCCTACGAAAGCTGTTGCTATAACTAGTAGAAGGAGAATGACTCCAATGTTTCAGGTTTCTTTATAGAGGTAGGAGCCGTAATAAAGTCCTCGTCCGATGTGGAGGTAAATACAGATGAAGAAGAAAGATGCTCCGTTGGCGTGGAGGTTTCGGATTAGTCATCCGTAGTTTACATCTCGGCAGATGTGAGCTACGGAAGAAAAGGCTGTGGCAATGTCGGAAGTATAGTGCATGGCAAGAAATAGTCCTGTAAGAAGTTGGGAGATTAAGCAGAGACCGAGAAGGGATCCAAAATTTCATCAAACGGAGATATTAGAGGGTGCCGGTAGGTCAATTACTGCATGATTAGCAATTTTTAATAAGGGGTGCGTTTTTCGAAGACTTGCCATTAGGGTTCCTGTAGTTGAGTTACAACGGTGGTTTTTCAAGCCATGGGGCCGGGTTAGAGTCCCGGGAGGAATTATGTCTTTTTTCATATCTTTATTATTGTTAGGGTTGGTATTAGGTTTGGTTGTGGTTGCTTCTAACCCCTCTCCATATTTTGCTGCTTTGGGATTGGTTGTGGCAGCGGGAGTGGGGTGTGGGATTTTGGTTTGGCATGGAGGCTCGTTTTTGTGCTTTATTTTATTTTTAATTTATCTTGGGGGAATACTAGTAGTGTTTGCTTATTGTGCAGCCCTTGCTGCTGATTCTCACTGGGAAAGTCTTGGGAGTCGATCTGTTGCTGTTTCTATAACAGCTTATGGGGCGGCAGTAGGTGTGCTTGTAGTAGCTCTTCATGGCGGATGATATAAATCTTCTTGATTAACTGTGGAGGAATTTCATGAATTGGTTATGCATCGAGGGGATGCTGTAGGGGTTGCTATAATATATATAGCAGGTGGAAAAATATTAATGGTTGCTGCTTGAACGTTGCTATTGACACTTTTTGTGGTAATAGAGCTAGTTCGGGGGATAAGTCGAGGCGCACTTCGGTCTATTTAAATGGTAAGAAGTAAGATTGCAAGGGTAAGGGTTAGAAGGAATAGAGTGAGGTAAGTTTTGATTATGCCGCGCTGGGTATTACTAATTGTTGTAATGAGGGGAATGTTTAGGGAAGCTACAGCTTTGGGGCCTACTTTTTCTAATCATGTTTGGTCAATTGTTTGGCTTGCAACTGCTTGGCCTAGGATTAGGCCAAGTTTTGGGATGAGTCGGTGAATTACTGCAGGGAAGAAGCCGAGCATGTTGGAGAAATGGTGGGGGGTTAGTTGAGGGGTGGGTTTAAATTGTTTATTTGTCAGGGATGCAAGCTCTAGGGCGAGGATGAGGCCTAGAATAGTTACGATTAGGGCGGCTAATTTAAGTAAGGGGGGTATGGTCATAATAGGGGTTTTAAGGGGTAAAATATTAGAGGTAATTAGAAAGCCTGCAATAATACTTCCTCAGGCGAGACGTTTGATTGGGTTGATAACTGCTGGATTATTTTCGTTAATAGGGGAGAGTGGCGAGAATCGAGGGTGGCCTATGGATACAAAGAAGACTACTCGTAGGCTATAAACAGCTGTGAAGGAAGTGGCTAGGAGGGTTATAGTAAGGGCTCAGGCGTTTAGGTGTGAGGTGTTTAGGGCTTCAATAATAGCGTCTTTTGAAAAGAAGCCTGCTAGGAAAGGAGTGCCGGTGAGGGCGAGGCTGCCAATAGTTAGGCAGGAGGACGTAAGGGGAGTCAGATGGTGTATGCCCCCCATTTTACGAATATCTTGTTCGTCATTTAGGCTATGAATAATTGAACCTGAGCAGAGAAAGAGCATAGCTTTAAAAAAGGCATGGGTGCAAATATGAAGGAATGCAAGTTGCGGTTGGTTGAGCCCAATTGTAACTATCATTAGACCTAGTTGGCTTGATGTGGAGAAGGCAACAATTTTCTTAATATCGTTTTGGGTGAGGGCACAAGTGGCAGTAAAGACAGTGGTGAGTGCGCCAAGGCAGAGGCAAGTTGTTAGTGCAGTCTGGTTATTTTCTATAAGTGGGCTTATTCGGATTAAGAGGAAAATACCTGCGACGACTATGGTGCTGGAGTGAAGTAGGGCAGATACCGGTGTAGGGCCTTCCATTGCAGATGGAAGTCATGGGTGGAGACCAAATTGAGCGGATTTACCAGTAGCGGCTACAATAAAGCCAATAAGGGGGAAAGTTAGATCTAGGTCTTTTGCGGTTGCAAACATTTGCTGTATTTCTCAGGAGTTAGTATTTATTGCTATTCAGGCTATGGCGAAGATAAGGCCAATGTCGCCTACACGATTATATAGGACTGCTTGAAGTGCAGCGGTGTTTGCATCTGCTCGGCCATACCATCAACCAATAAGGAGGAATGACATAATGCCGACTCCTTCTCAGCCAATGAAAAGTTGGAATATGTTATTTGCGGTAACTAGAATAATTATAGCAATGAGGAAAATAAGAAGATATTTGAAGAATCGGTTCATAGAGGGGTCGGCATGTATGTATCAGGATGCAAATTCTAGAATAGATCATGTTACATACAAGGCAATGGGAGTAAAAATGGTTGAATAATGGTCGAATTTAAAGCTGATGTTGATGTCAAAGGTTAGGGTGTTGGCTCAGTTTCAGTTTGTTACGATGGTCTCTGCCCCTTCGTTAAGGAGCAGAAATAGAGGGAGCAGGCTAATAAAGAAGGCTATTTTTACTGCTGTTTTTACTTTTAGAAGTGCTCAAGTGTCTTCCTGGGGGTTGGGGTTTAATGTCGTTAAGACAGGATATAGGAGAAGGAGAAGTACTAAAATTAAGCTAGAGGATATTGTGAGGGGTGTTGAAAGCATAAGTTACTACTTGGATTTGCACCAAGAGTTTTTGGTTCCTAAGACCAACGGATGAGCTGTTATCCTTTAGTAGCACATGTTTGTTGCTTTAGGGTATAAAAGGGGGCCGAGTTAGCCTTGGGGTTCAACCGAGGTTGTGGAAATTAGCAGTTTCCAGTGCTAGCGAGCCTATCTCGGTGGATGAGGGGTTTTTAACCTCTATCTTTAGAATCACAATCTAATGTTTTTATTAAACTACGTCTACAGGCAACCCATCCTCAGATTAATTCTGGCTTAAGAGTAAGAAGTATTAGAGGGAGAAGGTGGAGGGCCATTAACAAGTGTTCTCGTGAGTGGGAGGGTTCTAAAGCAATAATATGTGTTGGAAGCTGTCCTCGTTGAGTTATTAGGAATATATAGAGGGAATAACCTGCAGTAATTAGGGTTCCAGCCCCGGTAAAGGCCAAGGTTCATCAGGATCAGTTAAACAGGGAGACAATAATTATTAACTCTCCTATGAGGTTGGGGAGGGGAGGGAGGGCCAGGTTTGCTAGGCTTGCGATAAATCATCATGCTGTTATGAGGGGGAGGACTATTTGCAAACCTCGGGCTAGGACTATTGTTCGGCTGTGTGTGCGTTCATAATTGGTGTTGGCTAGGCAAAAAAGGGCGGAGGATGTTAAACCATGGGCAATTATGAGAATTAGTGCCCCGGAGAAACCTCATGGGGTTTGGATTAAAATTCCTCCTACGACTAAACCTATATGGCTCACGGAGGAATAAGCAATGAGTGATTTTAGGTCAGTCTGGCGGAGACAAATTGATCCTGTTATGATTACCCCTCAAAGTGCAAAAATGATAAAGGGGTAGCTTAGCTCTTTAGTCAGGGGTTCGAGAACTGTTAGTATGCGCATCATTCCATAACCCCCCAGTTTCAGTAATACGGCGGCAAGGATTATTGATCCTGCGACAGGTGCTTCTACATGTGCTTTTGGAAGTCAGAGGTGTACTCCGTATAGGGGCATTTTAACCAAAAAGGCCAGTAAGCAGGCGGCTCATCAAAGCTTGTCGCCATAAGTAGAGAGCTGTGTAGGAGCAGAGTATGATAGCGTAAGTAAGGAGAGGGACCCTGCGTTGTTTTGAAGAAGGAGGAGGGCGATTAGAAGGGGAAGTGAGCCGGCCAAGGTATAAAATAGAAAGTATGTACCTGCATTCAGTCGTTCTGCTTGATTACCTCAGCGAGTAATGAGAATTAGTGTTGGGATCAGTGTGGCTTCAAATATTACGTAAAATATAATTACTTCGGTAGCTCCGAAGGCTAAAATTAGGAAAAATTGCAGGGATGTAAGTAATGTAATATATATGCGTTGTCGGTTAAGGGGTTCGGTGGTAGTGTGATTTTGACTGGCAAGGATTATAAGTGGTAAAAGTCAGCATGTTAATAATAGGAGGGGGGTTGAGAGGGCATCTGTGGCAAGGTAGGGGCTAAGGGACGATCAACCAACTTCTGACAGATTAATTAATCATGTGAAGCTAATAAGGGCAATAAGGAGGCTATGGAGAAGAGTTGTTGGTCATAGTCATTTACCAGGGACTAATCAGGTTGTGGGAATTAATATCAGCGTGGGGAGGAGGACTTTTAGCATTGTAAGAGGTTTAAGGTTTGTAAGCGATCGGAGCCGTGGGTTCGAGCGGTTGCTACGAGGAGGGCAAGTCCTGCACTTGCTTCACAGGCTGAGAATGCTAGGAGAAGAAGGGGGGAGGCTGAAAAGCTAATAGAGCTTAGTTGGAGTGCTCACAGTGAAAGGGCGATGAATAGTGATAATATTATGCCTTCTAAGCAGAGGAGTGCTGATAAAAGGTGGGTCCGGTGGAATGTTAGGCCTGTAAGTCCCAGTAAGAATGCGGAGGAAAAGGTAAAGTGAACGGGGGTCATTAGGTTGATCGTGGGGTTAAACCACGAATTTCTGAGCCGAAATCAAATGTTTTATCTTTAAACTAATCACCCATTCAGCCCATTCGAGTCCCCCTTGAAGTCATTCGTAGATAAGACCCAGGGTAAGGAGAACTAGAACAGTTGAAGCTCATAGGAAGGTCAGGAGGGGGGAGGAGAGTTGGTCCCCTCAGGGGAGGGGAAGGAGAAGAGCAATTTCTAGGTCAAATAGGAGGAATAGAATTGCTACGAGAAAGAAGCGGAGGGAGAAAGGTAATCGGGCAGATCCTAGGGGGTCGAAGCCACATTCGTATGGGGATAGTTTTTCGTAGTCAGGGCTTATTTGGGGGAGTCAGAAAGATACAATGGCTAGAATAATTGAGAGAGCGGCGGTGATAAAAATAATTGTTGTAACCAAGTTCATTATCTTTCCTTGGACTTTAACCAAGACCAGGTGATTGGAAGTCACTTATACTAAGCTTCATACTAGAAAGATTATGAGCCTCATCAATAGATTGAAATGTACAGGAATAGTCATACGACGTCTACAAAGTGCCAGTATCAGGCAGCTGCCTCAAATCCAAAATGATGTTCAGATGTGAAGTGATACTGGATTTGGCGGAGAAGGCAGATGGCTAGGAAAGTTGATCCAATAATGACGTGGAGGCCATGAAATCCAGTTGCCACGAAGAATGTTGAGCCATAAACTCCGTCTGCAATAGTAAATGGCGCTTCGAAGTATTCTAATGCTTGGAGGAATGTGAAGTAGAAACCGAGCAGAATAGTTAGGGCAAGGGATTGAACTGCTGGTTTCCGGTCCCCTTCTATAATGCTATGATGGGCTCAGGTGACTGTTACTCCAGAGGCGAGAAGAACAGCTGTGTTGAGCAGGGGGACTTCAAAGGGATCTAAAGTTATAACGCCAGTTGGTGGTCAGCATCCTCCTAAGTCAGGAGTAGGTGCAAGGCTTGAATGGTAAAAGGCCCAGAAAAATCCTAAGAAGAAGAAAACTTCTGAGGTAATAAAAAGAATTATACCATATCGTAAGCCTTTTTGGACGGGGGGTGTGTGGTGGCCCTGGAATGTCCCTTCTCGAATAACATCTCGCCATCATTGGTATATGGTAAGAAGAAGAAGTATTATTCCTAAGGACATTAAAATTGTGGAGTTGAAGTGAAATCAAATTGCGGTACCGGAGGTAACGAGCAGGGCGGCGATTGCACCTGTGAGTGGTCAAGGGCTGGGATCAACTATATGATATGCATGTGCTTGGTGGGCCATTAAACGTTTTCTTGTAGGTAGAGGCTTAGGAGGAGGACGAAGACGTAAGCTTGAATAATTGCAACGGCCACTTCTAAGAGGGAAAGCATTAGAAGGAGGAGGCCTGTGAGGCCTGCCACAACAGGTTGGAGGGGAAGGAGAACAAAGAAACCAGTTGAGATGAGTTGAATCAAGAGATGTCCAGCTGTGAGATTTGCTGTAAGTCGTACTCCCAGGGCGATGGGTCGAATTAATAGGCTAATTGTTTCGATAATAATAAGGATTGGAATAAGTAGTAAGGGGGTACCTTCTGGCAGCAGGTGGGCTAGAGAGAGATTTGGTTGGTTGCGGAATCCAATAAGAACTGTTCCTAATCAGAGTGGAAATGCAAAACCTAAGTTGACGGACAGTTGAGTTGTAGGGGTGAAGGTATAAGGAAGAAGACCTAGCAGGTTTAGGCTGAGAAGGAAGATTATTAAGGAAGCCAGGATTAATGCTCATTTATGTCCGGGGAGGTTAATAGGCAGAAGTAGCTGTCGTGTGAACATATTGAGGAACCAGTTTTGTAAGGTTAATAAACGATTACTTAGTCATCGAGAAGTAGGGGTTGGGAGAAGAATTCAGGGGAGTAGCATAGCTAGTATTATTAGGGGAACGCCTAAAAGAAATGGGCTTGAGAATTGGTCGAAAAAGCTTACTATCATGGTCAGGTTCAGGATTGTGTTTTAGGTGTGTCTGTGCTTTGAAACGTGGGTTCGTTGGGGAAAATATGAGCTATAACTTTTGGGGGTAGAATAGCAAGAAAAGTTACTCAGGAGAAAACCAGAATGGCAAACCAAGGTGCGGGGTTGAGTTGAGGCATTTCGCTGGGGGTGGTTGGGAGGCACCATTCTTTAGCTTAAAAGGCTAACGCTTTCCCCTGTTAAGCTTCTCAGCGAGGCGTCTTCAAGCATCAGTGAAGATCATTTTTCGAAATATTCCAGAGGAACGGCTTCAACAACAATGGGCATAAAGCTATGATTTGCTCCGCAAATTTCAGAGCATTGTCCGTAAAAGACGCCTGGGCGGGAAGTAATGAATGCTGTTTGGTTTAGGCGGCCTGGGACAGCATCTATTTTGACACCGAGGGATGGGACGGCTCATGAGTGTAATACATCTTCAGCTGATACTAGGACTCGAATAGGAGATTCTACTGGGATTACTATCCGGTGATCTGCTTCCAGGAGACGGAATTGTCCTGGGGCAAGATCCTGTGTTGGCATTATATAGGAATCAAAGCCAAGGTCTTCGTAATCTGTATATTCATAGCTTCAATATCACTGGTGACCCACAGCTTTAATTGTGAGATGAGGGTCGTTAATTTCATCTATGAGATAAAGGATACGTAGTGATGGCAGGGCAATTAAAATTAAGATGAATGCCGGGAGAACCGTTCAGATTACTTCAATTTCTTGAGAATCCAGGATATATTTGTTACTTAATTTGGTGGAGACCATAGCCACAATAATGTAAAGTACTAGTGTACTAATTAAAAAGACAATTATTAAGGCGTGGTCATGGAAGTGGAGGAGTTCTTCTATAACTGGGGAAGCTGCGTCTTGGAATCCTAGCTGTGAAGGGTGGGCCATTAGTTAATTAAAGCGCGCGGGAATTAAACCCACGATTTTGCCTTGACAAAGCAATGTAATTAACTATTTTACTAGCGCCTTATGAAGAAAGTGGCAGAGTGGTTATGCAGTTGGCTTGAAACCAGCTCACGGGGGTTCGATCCCTTCCTTTCTCGGCAATTAGAAACTTGACTTGCACGAATGCTGGCTCTTCAAATGTGTGGTATGGGGGAGGGCAGCCATGTAATCATTCAACGTTGGTTGAAGCCATTTCAACTGAGTGTACTTCACGTTTAGAAGCGAAGGCTTCTCAGATGATAAATAGGAAAAGAATGACGGCAACAAGGGAGATTAAAGAGCCAACAGATGAGACAGAGTTTCATAGTGTATATGCGTCTGGGTAGTCTGAATATCGACGAGGCATTCCGGCTAGGCCAAGGAAGTGTTGAGGGAAGAATGTGAGATTAACGCCTACAAACATAATACCAAAGTGGATTTTAGTTCAGGTATTATGAAGGGTATAACCAGAGAATAGAGGGAATCAGTGGACGAAACCAGCCATAATGGCGAAGACTGCGCCTATTGATAGGACATAGTGGAAGTGGGCTACTACATAGTAGGTGTCGTGAAGAACAATGTCAAGGGAGGAGTTGGCTAGTACAATACCTGTTAAACCCCCAACTGTAAATAGGAAGATAAAGCCAATAGCTCAGAGCATAGGGGTCTCTCATTTAACTGTCCCTCCGTGTAAGGTGGCTAATCAGCTAAATACTTTTACACCAGTTGGGATGGCAATAATTATTGTTGCGGATGTAAAATAAGCACGTGTGTCAACGTCTATACCAACTGTGAACATGTGATGGGCTCATACAATAAATCCTAAGAGACCGATGGCTATTATTGCTCAAACTATTCCTATATATCCGAAAGGTTCTTTTTTGCCAGAATAGTATGCTACGATGTGGGAGATTATACCGAATCCTGGAAGAATTAAAATATATACTTCTGGATGTCCGAAGAATCAGAATAGGTGTTGATAGAGAATAGGGTCTCCTCCTCCAGCTGGGTCAAAGAAGGTGGTATTTAGATTTCGGTCTGTAAGGAGTATTGTAATTCCGGCAGCAAGAACTGGGAGGGACAAGAGGAGTAGGACAGCAGTAATTAAAACGGCCCACACAAATAGGGGTGTTTGATATTGTGAGATAGCTGGCGGTTTCATATTGATAATAGTGGTAATAAAATTGATGGCCCCAAGAATAGATGAAATTCCGGCTAGGTGAAGAGAAAAGATGGTTAAGTCAACTGATGCACCTGCGTGGGCGAGGTTTCCTGCCAGTGGGGGGTAAACTGTCCACCCGGTACCGGCCCCAGCTTCGACACCAGAAGAAGCTAGCAGCAGGAGGAATGATGGAGGAAGAAGTCAGAAGCTTATGTTGTTTATACGGGGGAATGCTATGTCAGGGGCACCAATCATAAGTGGTACTAATCAATTTCCAAAGCCCCCAATCATAATTGGTATTACTATAAAGAAAATTATTACAAACGCATGTGCTGTAACAATTACATTATAAATTTGATCATCTCCTAGGAGAGCGCCAGGTTGGCTTAATTCGGCTCGAATGAGCAGACTTAAGGCGGTTCCTACTATTCCAGCTCAAGCACCAAATACGAGATAAAGGGTGCCAATGTCTTTATGGTTGGTTGAGAAAAATCAGCGTGTGATTGCCACAGGTAAGATGGCTGAGGTTTAAGCGGTGGATTGTAACCCCATAGACAGAGGTTTGAGTCCTCTTCTTACCAAGCCCCGAGGTGTGTCACATGTTGGATTGCAAGCCCAAAGTAGTAGGCTAACTGCCTACCGGGACTTTCCCCGTTTTTATACTACGGGGAAAGTAGTAGGCAGATGCTCGCTGGTTTGAGCGCTTAGCTGTTAACTAAGAGTTTGTAGGATCGAGGCCTGCCTACCTAGGGAAAGCTTTAGCTTAATTAAAGTGCTTGTTTTGCATGCAGGAGATGTGAGTTAGAGCCTCGCAAGTTTTACAGAGACTAGGAGATTTTAACTCCTATTTACAGCTTTGAAGGCGGTCGGTTTTAGGTTAGCCTAAGTTTCTTATAGGGAGCATAGTATCACGATAGCGGGGGCGATTGGAAGAAGAAAGATTGTGGCGATTGTGGAGGCAGATAGGGAAAGGGTGAGGTGAGATGTTGGGTGGCGTCAAGGGGTGGTACCAATTAGAGTGTTGGGGGAGACGGTAAGGGTTAGTGCGTAAGCGAGGCGGAGGTAAAAATAGAGGCTAAGAAGTGCTGAGAGGGCTGCAATTGTGGCTAATGGCATTAGTTCTTGCTTAGTAAGTTCTTGTAAGATGAGTCATTTAGATATGAAGCCAGTCAGTGGGGGGAGTCCCCCAAGGGAAAGAAGAATTAAGGGGGCAAGAGCGGTGGTCATGGGGGCTTTTGCCCAGGAGGTGGCTAGTGCATTAATGTTTATTGAGTTGTTTAACTTAAATAAAAGGAAGGCAGAGAATGTTATTGTGAAGTAAACGATGAGGGTTAGGACTCCCAGTGATGGTGAGAATTGTAGAACCAGGGTTATTCAACCCAGATGGGCAATTGAAGAATAGGCCAAAATCTTGCGGAGTTGGGTTTGATTTAAACCACCTCAGCCCCCAATTAGGGTGGAAGTAATTCCTAGGGCAAGTAAAAGTGTGGAGTTGGTTGGTTGAAGTTGTAGAAGGAGGGCGATTGGAGCAAGTTTTTGTCAGGTGGACAGGATTAAGCCTGTAGTGAAATCGACGCCCTGAATTACTTCGGGAAGTCACGAGTGTAAGGGAGCGAGGCCAATTTTTAGGGCAAGAGCAAGAGTAATGAGCGTAATAGGGAGGGGGTGTGTTACTAGTTGGATGTCTCATTGCCCTGTAAGCCAGGCATTTGTGGCACTTGCAAACAAAAGCATGGCGGCGGCTGTAGCTTGAGTAATAAAATATTTGGTAGTTGCTTCAACTGCTCGGGGGTGGTGGTGTTGGGCTATTAAAGGGAGGATGGCAAGAGTATTAATTTCAAGGCCCATTCAGGCGAGTAATCAGTGGGAGCTTGCAAATGTAACTGTGGTTCCTAGGCCGAGTGCGAAAAGCAGAGTGGCTAAGATGAAGGGGCTCATTAGTAAAGGAAGGATTTCAACCCACATTTTTGGGGTATGGGCCCAAAAGCTTAATTTAGCTGACTTGACTAGGAAGTGGTGTAGTGGAAGCACTGGGAGTTTTGATCTCCCCAGGTAGGGTTCAAATCCCTTCTTTCTAAGGAGTTGGGAGGAATTTAACCTCCATAATTCACTCTATCAAAGTGGCCCTTTACTTCAGGCACAGCTCCATAATTAAAGATGAGGGGGAAGGCCTGCGAGTGCAATGGGAAGGGAGAGGTGTCAGATGACTAGGGCTAGGGTTAAAGGGAGGAAGTTTTTTCAGGTTAAGTGTATTAGTTGGTCGTATCGGAATCGAGGGTAAGAAGCTCGTACCCATAGGAATACTACTGACAGCAGTGCGGTTTTAAACATAAGATTTGTTGCGGTTAGCTCGGGAAATGCAGGGATATGTGTAGCCCCTAGGAATAGGGTGGCAGAGAGCGTATTTATGAGGAGAATATTAGCGTATTCGGCCAAGAAGAATAGGGCAAATGGGCCTCCTGCATATTCAACGTTGAAGCCAGAAACAAGTTCTGACTCGCCTTCAGTGAGGTCAAAGGGGGCACGGTTAGTTTCTGCTAGTGTGGAGACGTATCATATTGCAGCTAGGGGTCATGCTGGGAGAATAAGTCAAATACTTTCTTGAGCAACGTTAAAAATTTGGAGGGTAAAGCCTCCAGTAAAGATAATTGCTGATAGAAGAATAAGTCCTAGGCTTACCTCATAGGAAATAGTTTGGGCGACGGCCCGTAAGGCCCCGATGAGGGCATATTTTGAATTGGATGCTCAGCCTGATCCGAGGATGGAATAGACTGCAAGGCTGGAGAGGGCTAAGATGAAAAGGATTCCTAGATTAAGGTCAATAACGGGGTAGGGGAGTGGTATTGGGGCTCATAGGGTCAGGGCAAGTGTGAGGGCGAGAATTGGAGCGAGCAGGAAAAGAACGGGGGAGGAGGTTGATGGTCGTACGGGCTCTTTAATAAAAAGTTTTACACCATCAGCAATAGGTTGAAGAAGGCCATAGGGACCTACAATGTTGGGACCTTTTCGGTGTTGTATATAACCTAGGACTTTTCGTTCAAGAAGGGTTAGGAAGGCAACGGCTAGAAGGACCGGAACAATGAGGGTTAGGGGGCTAATCAGGTGAGTAAACAGCGCAGACAGCATTATTAAGGAGAGGATTTGAACCTCTGTATAAAGGGCTTAGGTCTTTTGCAATTCCAGGCTCTGCCACCTTAATTGGCCATTCTCTTAGGCAAAGACGTGCGCCTCTTTGCTTACTTTAGTTGTCTTCAGTAAGTAGTGGTAGGGCGTATCATTAGATAGGGGCCCTTTCTTTCCGGTCCTTTCGTACTAGAAAAGATCATCTTCATAGATAGAAACTGACCTGGATTACTCCGGTCTGAACTCAGATCACGTAGGACTTTAATCGTTGAACAAACGAACCCTTAATAGCGGCTGCACCATTAGGATGTCCTGATCCAACATCGAGGTCGTAAACCCTCTTGTCGATAGGGACTCTTTAAGAGGATTGCGCTGTTATCCCTAGGGTAACTCGGTCCGTTGATCGGCATTGCCGGATCCTTTTGGTCAGAAGTTCTGTTTATTAGAGCGGGAGCTCTTGAGTCTGGGAAAATAGTATTCCTATTCCACATGGGGGTTAAGTTTTTCCCCGTGGTCGCCCCAACCAAAGACACTAGGGCAGGGTTTCATTTAGTTTATTTCCTTTATCTTGGAGTGTTTAACATGAGCTGTCCTGGCGTCTTAAGCTCCATAGGGTCTTCTCGTCTTATGTTTTTATCCCCGCTTCTGCACGGGGAAATCAATTTCATTGACTGGGAGAGGGAGACAGCTAAGCCCTCGTGGTGCCATTCATACAGGTCTTCATTTAAAAGACAAGTGATTGCGCTACCTTCGCACGGTCAAAATACCGCGGCCGTTAAACTTATAGTCACAGGGCAGGCGGGACCTCTTATTCATTTATTTGCAAGAGGCGATGTTTTTGGTAAACAGGCGAGGCTTTAAGTGTTTGCCGAGTTCCTTCCCCTCCTTTTAGTCTTTCCTTTGTAGCACACCAGTGTAGGGTTAACGGGTTTGTGTTGGATATTTTTCTAGTCATCTTTTTTGTAATCCAATCCCCTCTTTGTTTGGGGACGTTAAAGTTCGGTGGTTGGTCCGTTCCGAATTACACTTGTGCATGGAGAGGATCTAGTTCCTCTTATTACTCATATTAGCATAATTTCTCCACTGTTTGCAGTGGATAGTTTGATATTAGAAGGGGGATGAGATTATGTTATCAGGATCGATGGAAGGTTAGATATATTCGAGCTTTAACGCTTTCTTAATGGATGGCTGCTTTTAGGCCCACCGGGATATTTTTACCTTAGGTTAAATATGATCTTTACCCTGCTATGAAGGTTGTGTCCTTTATCTGAGGGGCTGTACCCCCTTAGATTAACTCTTTTAGTTTCTCGGAGTCTAATTGAAGTATAAACGAGGTGCTGAGGTGAGAAGCTAAAAGGCTGAACTCCTATCCATTTTTCAAACAACCAGCTATTACTAAGTTCGGTAGATTTGTCACCTCTACTCGAAGCTCTTCCCACTCTTTTGCCACAGAGACGGGTTTGCCCTAAATCAGGCTGTCTTGGAGTAGCTCACTTAGTTTCGGGGGGTCAAACTAAAGTTCTCTTTGCTTGGGCTTACTAGCTAAATCATGATGCAAAAGGTACGAGCGTAAATCTCTGCTTTTTTAGGCTTTACTGGGTTATTTCATTTCTCTTTCAGCGTTCCCTTGCGGTACTTTCTCTGTTGCTCCTAGTTCCTTTTCTGTCGCCCATACTTGGGTGGGAAAATGATTTGTTTAATTAGATGTAAGTGCATTAGGGGTTAATTAATGGGGGTGTGTTGTTTTTTGTTGGGGGGCTAGCTGATGGGCTTCAAGGCAATCCGATTTGCACGGATATCTTCTCAGTGTAAGGGAGATGCTGTTCTAGTTGAGCTATGCGTTGGTTTACCAAGTGCACCTTCCGGTACACTTACCATGTTACGACTTGCCTCCCCTCTGCAATCTTAATATTTTAGTTAATGTGAATTTAAAGTCTCGGGGAGAGTGACGGGCGGTGTGTGCGCGCTTAAGAGCCAGTTTCAGTAGAATGCTCTAAATTACTACTTACTGCTAAATCCTCCTTTAAGTACATGTTTTCAGTGCACTATTCGTGGTTCCCTGGGGACAAGGGAATGTAGCCCATTTCTTCCCTTCCATTCGCTACACCTCGACCTGACGTACTGGGTGATGCCAGCTTTGCTTACTTTTTACCCTTCACAGGGTAAGCTGGACGACGGTGGTATATAGGCGGGAGAGGCAAGGAAGGGTGAGGTTGAACGGGGGTTATCGGTTCTAGAACAGGCTCCTCTAGGTGGGTCTAAAGCACCGCCAAGTCCTTTGGGTTTTGAGCTAATGCTTGTAGTACCCAGGCGGACAGAAAATGTAATAAACTGTCAATGTTTATGGCTAAGCATAGTGGGGTATCTAATCCCAGTTTGTATCTCAGCTTTCGTGGATTCAGAAGATATAAAGCTACTTTCGCATTTGAGCTTCTTACCTTCGGATGCGTATAACAGCTCGGAAGATGTTCGACTTTAATTTTAGTTTTGTTCTTAACCACCCTTTACGCCGACTCCTAGCAACTTGGGCCTCCCGTATAACCGCGGTGGCTGGCACGAGTTTTACCGGCCCTGTTTTAGCTTTGGCTGAGTCAAGTTTACACTTATATGTATATCAATGTTTATCACTGCTGAGTACCCTTGAGGGTGTGGCTTAGCAAGGTGTCGTGGGCTAGATTGGATGTGCCTGATACCAGCTCCTTGTTCTCGGGTAGGGAACTACAGGGCATTCTCACGGGGATGCGGATACTTGCATGTGTAAGCTTAGCTAGAGCTGGCAGAAAAGTCAGGACCAAACCTTTGTGCTCACGGGGCTTTTTAGGGACCATCTTAACAGCTTCAGTGTTATGCTTTAATTAAGCTACATGAAC